GTAGCTAATCATTTAGCGGGAAAAATTGAAAAACTCAACATGAGGGAGGAGAAAGAAATAATAGTAACTTGGTCTCGGGCATCTACCATTATACCCACAATGATTGGCCATACAATCGCTATTCATAATGGAAAGGAACATTTACCTATTTATATAACAGATCGTATGGTAGGTCACAAATTGGGAGAATTCGCGCCTACTCTGACTTTCGCGAGACATGCAAGAAACGATAATAAATCTCGTCGTTAAGTTAATTGGAATTCAGAATAGAAAAAAAATAGATGTGAATCAAACAAAGGCAGGGGATAACCTTATTTATGACAAATTTCAAAAAGGTAGGGAATAACCCTATGATAAAGAACTCAAGTTCAGGTAAAGAAGTAAAAGTTTTAGCTCAACATATATGTATGTCTGTTTTAAAAGCACGAAGAGTAATTGATCAGATTCGCGGGCGTTCCTATGAGGAAACACTTATGATACTGGAACTCATGCCTTATCGAGCATCTTATCCCATTCTCAAATTGGTTTATTCTGCAGCAGCAAATGCTAATCATAATATGGGTTTGAACGAAGCTGATTCATTCATTAGTAAAGCCGAAGCCAATAGGAGTACTATTGTGAAAAAGTTAAGACCCCGGGCTCGAGGACGTAGTTATCTGATAAAAAGACCGACATGTCATATAACAATTGTATTAAAAGATAAATCTAAATTATTTTTAGATCAATCTAAGATTTAGATTCATATTAAAAAAAAATATATATATATACAATAGAAAAATATGGGACAAAAAATAAATCCACTTGGTTTCAGACTTGGTACAACTCAAAGTCATCATTCCTTTTGGTTCGCACAACCAAAAAATTATTCCGCGGGTCTACAGGAAGATGAAAAAATACGGAATTGTATCAAGAACTATGTACAAAAAAATAGGAAAATATCCTCAGGTTTCGAAGGAATTGCACGTATAACAATTCAAAAAAAAATCGATTTGATCCAAGTCATAATCTATATTGGATTCCCAAATTTATTAATAGAGGGGCAAACACGAGGAATCGAAGAATTACAGATGAATGTACAAAAGGAGTTTCATTCTGTAAACCGGAGACTCAACATTGCTATCACAAGAGTTGAAAAACCTTATGGACAACCTAATATTCTTGCAGAATATATAGCTTTACAATTAAAAAATAGAGTTTCGTTTCGAAAAGCAATGAAAAAAGCTATTGAATTAACTGAACAAACGGATACAAAAGGAATTCAAGTGCAAATAGCAGGCCGTATCGACGGAAAAGAAATTGCACGTGTCGAATGGATCAGAGAGGGTAGAGTTCCCCTACAAACAATTCGCGCTAAAATTGATCATTGTTCCTATACAATTCGAACTATTTATGGAGTATTAGGTATAAAAATTTGGATATTTGTAGACGAGGAATAATCGACCTTGTCTTCCCATTCTGTCCAGTGATAAAACAAAAAATGACAAACTCTTTCATTCGTTTTCTGTTAAAAAAAAAAAATGAACAATTCTAATTCTATAAGGTTAAATAAAAATTCGATTGATCATTTGGTATAATTGCTATGCTTAGTGTGTGACTCGTTAGTTTTTTTATAGTTTCAAGTTGGGATTCAAAAAAAAAAATAGACTGACCCCCGCTATAAACTTTGTAATTATATAAAATAAACTAATAACCAACTTATTGCTTCGTATTGTCGCGATCCCAAGAAACAGTCACTATATGAATGAGTGAATCTATCATATGGTTGTAGCAACTGAAATTCTTTCAAGAAAAAATAAATCTGATTATGGGTTGTAAAGAAAAAAAAAATAAAGGGATATGGATAAATGGAAGGATGATAGAAAGAACAAAAATATCAATGATATATGATTCCAATATGTATGGTCTATGAATCACGTCATAAAAGGCAGTGTGATAAAGCATCAATACTGATAATCAATACTGATAAGATAATTAGAAATATAAGAATTTTAAAATGAAATAATTTACAATAGAATAAAATAATAAAGAGCCTTCGGGTTAATAAAAACTGAGGAAATTGACTCGGGAACGAATTTTGTTGGAAGCTCCATTGCAAAGTTCAGACCTAACCATTAATGGAGAAGCTATGGGAACGACAGAACCTGTGACTGCATAGGATTCTATTGAAAACGAATCCTAATAATTCATTGGGTGGGATGGCGGAACGGACCAAGAAAAAATTGATTTATTCTGAGAGGTCATGAATTGAACCTACGAATGAAACAGGAAAGAGTAAATATTCGCCCGCGAAACCTCTATTTATTGGATTACAATCTTTTGTCGTAATTCGATAGAGGTAAAAAAAAAAAAAAGGAAAGGATTCGTTATGTTATAAAAATAAAAAAGAGAAACATTACATTATCTATAAAGATACATAAATGTACACACACGTCTAGCTGTATTGTATATCTTGTATCTACATCTTCCTTCCTATGTAAGAAATTCAATATCAATAAAAGCCATTACTTGGTGTATTATCTATTAATGTGTACCTATTAATGTGTATCTATAATATTATTGAATTTGAATCCTTTCATTCGCGAGGAGCTGGATGAGAAGAAACTCTCATGTCCGGTTCTGCAGTAGAGATGGAATTAAGAAACAACCATCGACTATAACCCTAAAAGAACCAGATTTCGTAAACAACATAGAGGAAGAATGAAAGGAATATCTTGTCGAGGCAATCATATTTGTTTCGGCAGATACGCTCTTCAGGCACTTGAACCTGCTTGGATTACAGCTAGACAAATAGAAGCAGGGCGAAGAGCAATGACACGATATGCGCGTCGTGGTGGAAAAATATGGGTACGTATATTTCCCGACAAACCTGTTACAGTAAGACCCGCGGAAACACGTATGGGTTCGGGGAAGGGATCCCCTGAATATTGGGTATCCGTTGTTAAACGGGGTCGAATACTTTATGAAATGGGTGGAGTATCCGAAACTGTAGCTAGAGCAGCTATCTCAATAGCTGCGCGCAAAATGCCTATACGAACTCAATTTCTTATTTCAGGATAGAGATGTAGAACTAAACAAAAAGGGGTATTGGGGATGAAAAAACGCAGGTTTATTTATTTCTGGACTGACAATATTTCTTTTTTTTTTCTTTCATACTTTTCATTGAAATAACAGATTGAAATAAAAATGATATGATTCAACCTCAGACCCTTTTGAATGTAGCGGATAACAGCGGAGCTCGAAAATTGATGTGTATTCGAATCATAGGAGCTGGTAATCACCGATATGCTCATATTGGTGATGTTATTGTTGCTGTAATCAAAGAAGCAGTTCCCAATATGCCTCTAGAAAGATCAGAAGTAATTAGAGCTGTAATTGTACGTACATGTAAAGAACTCAAACGTGAAAACGGTATGATAATACGATATGACGACAATGCTGCAGTTGTCATTGATCAAGAAGGAAATCCAAAAGGAACTCGAGTTTTTGGTGCAATCGCTCGAGAATTGAGACAGTTGAATTTTACTAAAATAGTTTCATTAGCTCCCGAAGTATTATAAATAGTAGTAGATGAGACTATGATATAGTAGGGTATCTGAAATAGATCAAATAGATCAAATTAGTAGATTGTGTCTCACGTATATACTTTATAAAAAAAAAAGAAAAAAAAAAAGGAAACATGTTGATTATATCAAAATTAGGAGGAACCTATAATTCTAGTTCGTCATGGGTAGGGACACTATTGCCGATCTAATAACTTCTATAAGAAATGCTGACATGGATAAAAAAGGAAGGGTTCGAATAGCATCTACAAATATTACCGAAAACATTGTTAAAATACTTCTACGAGAAGGTTTTATTGAAAACGTTCGAAAACATCAGGAAAGTAACAAATATTTCTTGGTTTCAACTCTGCGACATAGAAAAACCAGAAAAGGAATATATAAAACTAGAACCATTTTAAAGCGTATCAGCCGACCCGGCTTACGAATTTATTCCAACTATCAACGAATTCCTAAGATTTTAGGTGGAATGGGAATTGTAATTCTTTCTACTTCTCGAGGTATAATAACAGATCGAGAAGCTCGACTAGAAAGAATTGGAGGAGAAATTTTGTGTTATATATGGTAATCTTACACCTCTGGTATCCGAATTTGATCTCTAACTTCCTATTTGTAAAATAGAGAGGAAAAGTGAGTTATATAACTCTTCCTCCATTAGTTGATACTTCAAGGAGGTTACCTGGAATGAAAGAACAAAAATTGATTCATGAGGGTTTAATTACTGAATCACTTCCCAACGGTATGTTCCGGGTCCGTTTAGATAATGAAGATCTAATTCTAGGATATGTTTCGGGGAGGATCCGGCGCAGTTTTATACGGATACTACCGGGAGATAGAGTAAAAATTGAAGTAAGTCGTTATGATTCCACCAGGGGACGTATAATTTATCGACTTCGCAACAAAGATTCGAACGATTAGGTTATTTTTTTAACCATGGGTATACAATTCGAAGTTCAAAAAAAAAAATTCAAGAGATTTATTCTCTTCCAAGAAGTGGATTCAGAATTAAGGTAAGGAATAAAAAATATGAAAATAAGGGCTTCCGTTCGTAAAATTTGTGAAAAATGTCGACTGATTCGCAGGCGTGGACGAATTATAGTGATTTGTTCCAATCCGAAACATAAACAGAGACAAGGGTAATCTTTCTAAAAAAGAACTTTACTTTCAAAAATTCGAAAATAAGTACAATATGTAAAAAAAAGGTAAAGGGTCTGTTTTAACATGAAATGGATATCTCCGTATCTTTTCTTTTTGTATATTTCTGACTCATAAATATGAGATGATAAAATATGACAAAAGCTATACCAAGAATTGGTTCACGTAGGAATGGGCGTATTGGTTCACGTAAGAATGGACGTAGAATACCAAAAGGCGTTATTCATGTTCAAGCGAGTTTCAACAATACCATTATAACTATTACAGATGTACGAGGTCGGGTAG